ATCGTACACTTAAAAAAAAGCCCATAAAATCGATAAAATGATTGGATAATTGGTTTATATGAATCCTATTCGGTTGAGACCAAAAATAAAAATGACATTCCCATAAATTTACAAGGTAATATTTCCATTTCTTCATCAGAAGAGGAGTTCCTTTTGAAGACAAAATTGATTTTTCTTTATATCTGAAATAATGCATGAAAATATCCTTGAACAACCAAAGGATGGTATGAAAATCATTACGAAAAACCACTAAAAAATGTTCTATTTTTCCATAAAAATGTGTTCGATCAAGAAAAGCTCTAGAGGATGTTGATCGTAAATGAGAAGATTGTTTACGGAGAAAAACGAATATGGATTCCGATTCATATACATAAAAATTATATAGTAACAGAAAGAATCTTTGATTCTCTTTTGAAAAAAAGAAATTCAATTTCTTTTTTTGAGTATGAGTAATAAGAATATTCCAATTATGATACTCGTAGAGAAAGAGTCTCAATAAGTGCAAAAAGGGGGCGTCTTGTATCCAACAACGAAGGATTTGAACCAATAGTTCCAGATGGATAGGATGGGGTATTAGGATATCCAATACATGATTTAAATGTGATAATTTATCCTCTAAAAAAGGAAATATGGAATGAATTGATCGTAAATTAATAGATTTGACTATTTCTTTTTTACCCTCTAGGGAAGATACTAATCGCAGTGAGAATGGAATTTCCACAATGACTGCAAACCCCTCTGATATCATTTGAGAATCCAAAATTTTATTATGCCCAACAAATTTATTTTGATTCGAATCATTAGCCAAAAAAATAAAATGCTTCTGTTGATACATTCGAGTAATTAAACGTTTAACAATTAGTAAACTATATTTATTGTCATAACCCAAATTTTCCATAGGCTCATAAGGAATCGATTTATTTAACCCATGATCATGAACAAGTGCATAAATATATTCCTGAAAGAGAAGTGGATATAGGAAGTCTCGTTCTCGAGATCTATCTATCTTTAAATATCCTTGGAATTCCTCCATTTAAAATTAGATTTGAACCAAAGCCGGGGATTTCTTGGGCCTTCAAATGATACGATACATAGTACGATACAGTCAAAACAAGGTATCAAGGCATATAGAAAAAAAATGGATACCTTGGAGATGATTAATCAACGGATTCTTTCTTTTTCCATCCAATTGGGTTTTGTTCGTTATAAAATACCGAGATGGTTAGAAATCCTTTATTTTTGCAACCCGATCGCTCTTTTGACTTTAGAATAAATTATGTTTCTCAATATACTGTTTCTTTTACACATTCGTCTCCACTCAAGGATATAGTTAATAGTTAGGATTCATAAAAAAGTGGAGAATCCACTTATAAGGATAAGGTTATGAAATAACCTTTTCCCGCACCAGGGACTAATATATTTCTAACGTATAATTAGATCGGGTAATTATTCGAATTAAAAACAGAAGCTCGTTGCTTTTTTTGTTTCCCTATAATTTGAGCTTTTCGGCTCTATCCATTTATTCACTCGATCCAAGCATGAATTGATTTTTTTGTACCGCTCTACGAATTAAAACTCTAAGAATACAAACAATATTTTGTACCGATCCCGCAAGGATTAAGTACTCTTATCTTAGAGTTATTCATTTATACGACATGCTGTTTTTTCCATTCAGTCCCTCTCAGGATCAGTCGTGGTCTTACAAACTCTACCAATGGTATGGACGAATCCGTTGCTTCATCGAAATGTGTAAAAGATTCTAGCCGCACTTAAAAGCCGAGTACTCTACCGTTGAGTTAGCAACCCAAAAGTTTCATTATGATGTGTAGATACGATCGGAAAAAAAATATTTTTCCATTTTTGTTTATTCAGAAGAGACTTCTTCTGTTGTGTCAATTGAATCCACGGAACCCATCACTTACATGAAGTTAAGTAAAAAATAAAAACTTATAGGTCGGGGATAAATAAATCTATTTATCCACGATCAATTATATTTGATCAATATACTATTGTCAATATGAACGTTGAGAAAAGAAATTCAAAGAATCCAATAATAAAGACTTGTGTTGGATTGGCACTTCATAGATAACCTACATAGAGAATAAAAGAGAATAAAAAAAGTGTAGATGTAGAAAAGAAATAAGGCAGGATAAAATCTCGAGTTTATTCAATATTCATAAATTCATAAAGGTACATTTATTATAATATTATCCCATACGATCTCATATTACTTTATTACTTTACTCTATTTATATATTTATATTATTATATATAAATATTTAAACTAGGAATAGTATATATAAAATCAATATGAATAGAACAAAAAATGGGGAAGGAGAATAGTGAAGAAAAAATGACACAAAGCTAGCCTAGGGGCACCCCTTCTTTCTTTTTAATTCATTTTTTTTTGTGTAATTAACGCAAAGTTCCTTAAGTATCTCTGCCTTCTTTGAAATATCATGAACGATTCCCGTAGGTTGAGCCCCTTTTTCAAGGAAATAGAGAATAGCGAGAACGTTTGAATCAGTTTGATTCTTTATAGGATCGTAAAAACCTACTTTCCGAAGATCTCTTCCTTCTCTTCGGGATCGAACATCAATTGCAACGATTCGATAGATAGCTCATTGGAATAGATATAGATGAACAATTCCTCCTTTAGAAACAAACGCATAGAAAGCTTTTTCCTCGTACGGCTCGAGAAAGAAAGATTCTAATCTAATAATTCTACTCTACTCTATGTCATAGTATATATAGTAGCAAATAGATCCATAAAATCATCAAACCAATTCAATTAAACTATGACAATGATTTTATTCGTTTTTTATTCTTCCTTCCCGAAAAAACCGAAAAGAAAAAATCATTCGTATTTATAACTCAAATTGGACAATTCTCAAAGTTTTCAAAGGAAAACTGAGTCCTTGGCATTTCATTTATTGAGCTGTCTCTAACCCATTTTTTTTATTACTTATTCTGCTTCTGCTCAAATTGTGGAAACAATTGAAAATGGCGTTTTCTTCTTCCAGGATCGTTTATCTTTGTTTTGAATCATTGGGCTTAGACATTACTTCGGCGATCTTTAATCGTTTCAAAAAGACAGCAACATACCTTTTGTTTTGTGATTTATTGACTATCGACGAATCATACGAACGATTGATTCCCGTGTGATACACTTTTGATCGAAATAGTTTTTCCAATTTCAACAAAAGTTTAAAATCCAAAAGGGGACTTTGTTAGAATTGAATCTTTTCAATTTCTATATCGAAGATATGTAAATGAAGTTGTTCCGACTTATTGATTGACATTAACCCTAGATCCTTACCTCTGAGAAATGAATTAATCCTTTCCGCCCGAGCTCCGTCGTGTACTATTTACTTGAACTGCCATTTGGTTGGGAGTTCTAGTAGAACAGAACAAACTATTTCGAGTCGAGAGCGCCTCATAATTCCTATATAAAAGAAAAATAAAATGTAAGAATCCACAACCGATCATGTCCTTCAAGTCGCACGTTGCTTTCTACCACATCGTTTTAAACGATGTTTTACCATCCATTCCTCTAGTTTGGTTTGGAACCGGTATGGAATTGATTCAATATGGAATCATGAATAATCATTAGCTCAATCGATACATAATAATACTTTATTTTTCTATATGTATGGGGTATTTCTATTTATCTGGAGAAGTCTTAACAAGGATTCAATTTTATTAACCCATATTGATTTTTATTCTATTTATTAATATTAATGAAATAACAAACAATTCAATTTTTAAATTTCATTAATTTTTTTTCTAAAGAACACAAATAAATGAATTCTTCTTTCAATACGTATCGTCAACAGATTGTTCAAGATAAGATGATCAATCATGAAAGATCCAATTCTTTTCTTTATCGAACAACTAAACTAAAGAAAGGTCTTTAATTAGATTTCCAATACCGGAACAGAATGAATATACATTATTACCCGAATAGGCTAATCCAATGACCTGCAAAGGGGCGGAAGTTACTTGAGAGGGATAGATTTCCCAATTTCACACTTCTTCGAATACCAAGGAGAATGATGAAAAATTTTTTATTTTTATTTTAAAAATTGACTACTTCGACATCATTATTTTATCATTATTTGAATAAAGTTTTCCCGTAAAACGTAAAAAGCGAATTTGATCTAGAAATCAATCAACCAACAAGTTGTCACATACACCAAGTAGCTAAAACTTGGTAACGGATAGCTCATTGATTAAGGAAACACAAATCATCATAAAGATAATATATATTTATTGAATTTCTTTTCCAATTGAATCATCAATGATTTCATCCAGCTACATAGAAAAAAAAGAATAAAATAATAACAAAACAAAGTAATGAATGTAATAAAGTAAAGTCAATAGAATGTATAAAACAACCCCCCGATACAATCGTTACATGGATTTACAATTCTAAATTAGAACCCAATACGAAAAAAAATTAGATCAAAAAGACTACATCTGTTACATATTGAACTTTCTTTTTTGTTAATAAGATCCGGAGGACAGACATCCATATTCAAATTTATACCACCCGTTGCGAATTAACTCCCATCTACTGATAAATTTTATTAGTCTCATGAGTCATAAATAAAAAAGGAAGGTCCTCTTACGGTATGCTGGACAATCTTGTATAAGTCAAAAGACAAACAGGTGCATATTTTTTTTTTTACTTGTTCCTATTTTTTTTTACCCCGAACAAGTTTGTTTGGGGAGTCTTAATCCCAGTATGCAATGAAATTAGTACCAAGAGCCCCCTACAATTTAGAATTCAGCATCAAGATAGAATTTGTACCCTATTTTCTTTAGAGATAAGAATATAAAGGAAATAAGGAATATGGGGTTTTCACATTTCGATTCAGAATGCAGCATTGATAATTCAAATAAATGGATATAGGACGTAAAGTTTTTCTAAGTAACTAACTTCAATATGAAGTTGAGCAAGACATGCATACACCGAACATCCTATTTTATTTTTTTTTATTAGAAATTCTACATTGATCCATATTCCTATCCTATCAGGATCACAAATAGATTCTGTATGTCATCGGTACTCGGATTTGCTTTGTGAGAAAGAAAGTCAAAGATATGATTCTTTTCTGAGTCATTATAAATCATAAACTAGAACTATTAAATTAAATTCTTAAACTAAAGAGAAGATTTTTAAAAGAACAAAAAAATCTTTATTCTGATAGAATCAGACGGCTCTGGGACGGAAGGATTCGAACCTCCGAGTCGCGGGACCAAAACCCGTTGCCTTACCACTTGGCCACGCCCCATTTCAATTTCTATTCAACACTAATAAACACTAATATAGGTATTGGTTGTTCGTCAATTCCCGCCAAAATATCTATGGAATCCATTAGATTGTTACTAAGATTTGACACGTGTAGTTGTAAAATAAAACTGAATTTATTGATCATTACATATAATTCAATTAAGATATTGTATGAAAGTATGATTCCTTCTATTTTCGTTTGAGAATAGAAGGATTTTTGATTGGGTTAGTCAAAGAAAAAGAAGGATTTTTTGGTCTATTTGAACTTTCTTCATTTTGACCTTATATCGATAACTCAATCAAAATACAATTATCTCCAAGAATAAAACATTTGTTATGCTTAATATCTTTAGTTTGATCTGTATCTATCTTAATTCTATACTTCATTCGAGTCATTTTTTCTTTGCCAAATTGCCCGAGGCTTATGCTTTTTTCAATCCAATCGTAGATGTTATGCCAGTGATACCTTTGTTTTTTTTTCTCTTAGCCTTTGTTTGGCAAGCTGCTGTAAGTTTTCGATAAAATCTTTAATACTGTCCTACAAACAAAACATTCATCAAACAAAACATTCATGATTTATTAAAAAAAAAAGATTCTAACAATCAATTGATAAGATCAAATAGTCTTACATTGTGAACCCTCAATTCAAACATGGAAATTCTTGGATAAGCGCGATGCGATGAATCTAGATCACCTCACTTCCTCATTCTAACCTTCTACTTCCAGTGAACAAGGACCCTATATAGGGTCCCCACAATAACTAATTGTGTTGTGCGCATAAAAGATAATTTTCATACCGAAAGAGTCTTGTCTTAGTCTTATTACAAATGAATTTATGAAACTTCCTTTCTTTTATAGAAACCACTTTATTTCTTGGTTTGGTGTCAAAATGGAATATGTGGTATAAAAATGGATAATCTATTCCCTTTTTACCAAAAATGATCTTATCTTGGAGATTTTGTAATGCTTACTCTCAAACTCTTCGTTTACACAGTGGTGATATTCTTTGTTTCTCTCTTCATCTTCGGATTCCTATCTAATGATCCAGGACGTAATCCTGGACGTGAGGAATAAAAAAATAAGGGATTTTTTCTTGCTTGATTTCTGAATTTTATTATGATTTTATCTATTCTAGATATCTAACTATGCTATGATAAAAAAGTGCTCGAGATTTTATTTCAAATGCGAAATAAAATCTCAAGTCATCAGAATAAAGATAAACGGAAAGAGAGGGATTCGAACCCTCGGTACGAATAACTCGTACAACGGATTAGCAATCCGACGCTTTAGTCCACTCAGCCATCTCTCCCAATTAAACAAAGGATAATTACTATGTTACACATGAAGTAAAGAAATAGTCTTTCTTTTTCTTTTGTTATTCTAGACTATAGAATAAATTCTAGTATAGATACCAATAAAAAAAATACAAATTTTTTTATCGGTTTTTCAGCAATAAAATTACATTTCGATAACGGGAATACCCGCAAAAAATAAATGAAATTAAAGAATACCTCTTTCTTTGATTTCGTATCAAAGAAATCTTCTTTTATTCCCCGGCCTGGATAGGTACTGACCAGGCCGTTTATTGTTTTGTTCCGATGAATCATACATGAAATTATTCATCTGATTTGAAAACAAAAATACATTGCATCAACAACAATATAGGCAATATAGGATATTAAGTGCCATTTCTTATTATTCATGTTATTTTCCAACTTTTCTTTTCTCGATTTAGAAAAAAAAAATAGAGCTATGGATTCTTGCACAATTTATTTTTATGTTCTGACTTCAAAGATCCTTTCGGACCAGACCTGTCACTAAATAACTCACCCGAGATAGAACTTGTTATTTCAATAGACTTTCCTTTGCCTATCTCATCAAGTTCTCCCCGAAAAATACGTCAACATTCTAATTTCATTATTTTGTTCCGATCCTATCTTGATTATGTATGATGATCTTGTTCGACAAATGATCCATTCATATACAATAATCACATTGTAGCGGGTATAGTTTAGTGGTAAAAGTGCGATTCGTTCTATTAACAACTTAAATAGTTAAGGGGTCTTTCGGTTTTATTCAGATTCCGTTCCGATTAAAAACTTTATTTCTTAGAAAGGATTTCATCCTTTACCTCTCAATAAACGATTTGAGGAAGAATATACATTCTCGTGATTTGTATCCAAAGGTCAATTATAAATATTATA